CACCACTCCCTCCCTTATTTTTTTTATTCCTTAATGAATTGAATTTTTTTTAATTAGAACGAAGTTCCTTAAAAACCTCCGCCTTCTTTAAAATATCATGAACAGTTCCTGTAGGTTGAGCGCCTTTTTCAAGGAAGTATAGAATAGCAGGAACATTTAAATAAGTTTGATTCTTTATCGGATCATAAAAACCCACTTTCCGAAGATCTCTTCCCTCTCTTCGGGATCGAACATCAATTGCAACGATTCGATAGACGGCTCATTGGGATAGATGTAGATGAACAATACCCCCCCCCCTAGAAACGTATAGGAAGTTTTCTCCTCGTACGGCTCAAGAAAAAATGATTCGAAGTGATTTTGATGTATCGAATTAGAATTATAGAATTCTAATGGCAAATGGATCCATAAAATCATCAAATCAATTAGGCTATGATTTAAGCCCTTTTTTCTTCTTCTCTTCCTTACTGAAAAAGAAAAAAATCATTTGTACTCATAACTCAAGTTGGATAACTCCCCAATAGCTCAAAGAAAAATCTTTAGGCATTTATTTCATTTATTGAGTGGTCTCTAACCCCCTTTTTTGTTTGTCTCATTTAAAAAAAATTTCAATTCTTCATTCTGATCCAGTTATTGAGACAACTCAACCGGCGTTTCCTTGTTCTGGGGATCCTTTATCTTTGTTTTGAATCATTAGGTTTAGACATTACTTCGGCGATCCTTAATCCTTTCAAAACGGCAGCAACATACCCTTTTTGTGATTTCTTTCTATCAAAGAATCATATGAACGGTGGATTCCCGCGCGATACACCTTGGATCGAAAGAGTTTTATCAATTCCAACAATTTTTCCTTTTTGGGCGGAAACTTGCTCGAATTGGATTCTTTCGATTTCTATATCGAAGATATACTTACGAAGTTGTTCCAATTTATTGATTAGCATTAACCCTAGATCCCTGCCCCCGAGAAATGAATCAATACTTTCTGCTCGAGCTCCACCATGTACTATTTACATTACAACCCAACAAAAAGGAGGAGTTCTAGTGGAACAGAACAAACGATGTCGAGCCAGGAGCACCTTCATTCCTATATAAAATGATGGATGTAAGAATCCACAACGGATCGTATCTTTCAAGTCGCACGTTGCTTTCTACCACATCGTTTCAAACGAAGTTTTACCATAACATTCCTCTAAGTTGGAACCGGTATGGAAATGATTCAATATTCAATTATGGAATCATGAATAGTCATTGGTTCAGTCGGTCCATAGTAATCTAGATTTTTCTCTTCTATATAGATGGGTAGATATTTTTCTGAAGGAATCTCAACAAAAATGCAACTTAACTCCATATTTTATTGTATGAATACAACATTTTTTTATAAAAAAAACATAAATAAGACCAAAAAAGAAGTTTTTTTTAATTTGCATCTTCAAGTGACTCAATAGGATAGATTTATCAATCTTACGCTTCTTCAAGTACCAAAGATTCAACTCCTCCGGAATCATTAAAACTGGTTTAAAAATAGTTATAATTGAAAAAGTTTCCCACTTTGACACATTATTTGAATCCAATTTTACAGTAAGGGCTGCATTTGATCACCACAAGATAGATAAATTTCTGTTTCATTTCGAATTGAATCATCAATGATTTCAAGCGCGGATAGATAGATCAAACAAAAAATCCAATTTCTTTTTTTTGAGATGGATAAAAAAGACTTATGTAAGGGAAGATTTAAGTCCTTATTCTTTCATCTGAGTGATAAAATCAGAATCGAACGAATAGGGGGTTTCATATCTATCAGATAGACTGAACAATTGTCACTAATTTTTTCATAAAAACCGAAAGGCCGTTGTCACTGAAATAGAACGATAACAATACATATAAGCTAAACATTTCCTCATTTTATATGCATTTTTATATTTTGTTTGACTTGAAGTGTAGTAGTAGTAATCTTTCTGTAATCTTGCCATAAAATTAAAATAAAGTGAATAAAATGGCTGAATCGGCCCGGTCTGAATATCTATTTACAATTATTCATTATAGCCAAAAAAGAAATACCTAAAAACTGGGTTCAAAGAAAATCCCCCAGTTACATATGTAACTTGATTGTTTGTTAATGAGATTCGGACAAACACAGATATTGAAATTCATATCTTCCGTTACTAATTAACTCCTATCTACTCCCCCAATTCTAGGAGGATGATGAGTCATAAATAAAAAAAGCATCCGATAAAATAGGATGCTAACTATCTTGTATAGGTCCAAAACCAAACAAGTCCGGATTAAGTCCTTGCTCCTATTTTTTATTCTATCCTAACCCAGTCTTAAGAAACTTAATCCCATTGATTGAATTCAATTAGTACCAAGAACTCCCTCTTGTTTAGAATTCAAGAGATCCTTAGAATTCGGAGATTTACAGAGAATTAATAACCGGGGCCCTCCCATTTAAAGGATAGAGAATAAGAGATAGGGAATATAGGAGCTTTTCTTTCGCATTTCAATTCAAAATGCATCATTGAAAATTCAATTCGATACGGGCGTAAGGTTTTTCGAAGTAACCAGCTTCCTTCAATATGAAGGGACTGAGTATATGATGAAAAGCCCGCCCGACTTTTTTGAATTCAAACTCTTGTGATCTATATTCCCATTTTACCCGGATTACAGATAGATTCAGTTATATTTGCGTGTCATTTAAACTAGATTCCAGTTTGTGAAAAAAAAAGATATGATTCAGAGAAGAATCATTAAAAATAAGAAACAAGAATCACATTCGATCCAATATTAGATCTTTAAACAGAAAGTTTTTCAAAATTCTAATAGAATGGATATGCTCTGGGACGGAAGGATTCGAACCTCCGAATAGCGGGACCAAAACCCGTTGCCTTACCACTTGGCCACGCCCCATTTCGATTTATATTCGACACTAATAAAGACTAATATTGGTATTGATTGTTCGTCAATTCCAGCCCAAATATCTCTAAAATAAATTAGATTGTTGCTAGGATTTTAACACGTGTAGATATAGAATTAAACTGAATTTATTGATCATTACATATAATTCAATTAAGATATTGTATGAAAGTATGATTTCTTCTATTCTCCTTTGAGAAATGGAGGATTTTTGATTGGGTGAGTTCAAAGAAAAAGAAAGATTTTTTGGTCTACCTTATTTTACTTTATTTTTCTTTATATCAATAACTCAAGCAAAATGCAATTATCTCCAAGAACAAAATGTCTGTTATGCTTAATATCTTTAGTTTGATCTGTATCTGTCTTAATTCTGCCCTTTATTCGAGTAGTTTTTTCATCGCCAAATTGCCCGAGTCCTATGCTTTTTTGAATCCAATCGTGAATGTTATGCCAGTCATACCTGTGCTCTTCTTTCTCTTAGCCTTTGTTTGGCAAGCTGCTGTAAGTTTTCGATGAGATCTTTTTTAATACTATACTAGAAAATTCATGATTTATTCGAGGAAAAAATTCTAACAATTGATAAGATCAGATAAGTCTTACAATATGAACCCTCGATTCAAACATTGAAATTCTTGGAAAGCTGCGATAAATCTGGATCATCCCATTTCCCCATTATGACCTTTTTCCAGCGAAAGGCCCTAATCCTAATAGGCTTAAGGTTCCCCACAATATCGAATTGTAGGTATGAAAGAAAATTTTTGTAATAAAAGACTCTTATTACAAATGACTTTGAATTTCTGAATATTCTTTTCTATTTGTAGAAAGTACTTCATTTCTTGGGGTCAAAATAGGATATGTGGTATAAAAATGGAGGATCTATTCTCTTTTTTTCCAAAAAATGATTTGGAGATTGTGTAATGCTTACTCTCAAACTCTTTGTTTACACAGTAGTGATATTCTTTGTTTCTCTTTTCATCTTTGGATTCCTATCTAATGATCCGGGACGTAATCCTGGACGTGAAGAATAAAAGAAAAAGGCTTTTCGTTTTCCTTACTTGATTTTTAAAATTTATTAGGGTTTTATCTATTCCACGTTTCACCAAGGGTTGGGGAAATTTGAAAGATAAAGCAAATATCAAGTCATCAACGGAAAGAGAGGGATTCGAACCCTCGGTACGAATAACTCGTACAACGGATTAGCAATCCGACGCTTTAGTCCACTCAGCCATCTCTCCCAATTGAAAAAAAAGATAATTAATTACTATGTTACATTACACATAATGTATAAAGTAAGGTACATTACACATAAAGTAGTAAAAGTCTTTCTTTCTCTCTCTCTTTTCTCTCCCCTTATCTTTAGTATATAGATATATACAACTTTTATCAGTAATTCCATTTAGATAAAGTAAGGACTGGAAAAATCCAATATAAATAAAAATAAAGAAGACCTCCTTACTTTGATTTTGTCCGAAAGAGTTTATTCCCATGGCCTGGCCGGGTCAGTACCTAGCCGGGCCCTTTTTCCATTTTTATATTATATAAAATCAAAGTGCTATTTCTTATTATACTTTCTTCCTTTTTTATTTACTTTCTTTTTTACTTCACTGAAATAAAGAAAAAGGGGAAATTGTGGATTCTTACACAATGCATTTTTATGTTAGGATTTCCGCGGTTTTGCCAGCCGTATCTATCAAAAAAACTCCGTTGGCAAAAGAAAAGAAAAAACTTGTGTTATTTTGTTATTTAAATGAACCCTCTTTTCCTAATCTTCCCCCACGAAAAACGGCAACACTCTCATTTTCATGATTCTTTTATGATCCTATCTTTCTTAATTACGTTCCATTCCCTTGTTCGACAAAAATTCCATTTGTATACAATAATCGGATTGTAGCGGGTATAGTTTAGTGGTAAAAGTGTGATTCGTTCTATTAACCCCCTTAATAGTTAAGGGGTCCTTTGGTTTGATTCCTATTCCGATCAAAAACTTTATTTCTTAAAAGGATTTAATCCTTTACCTCTCAATAAAAGATTCGAGGAAAAATCTAAATTCTCGTAATTTGTATTCAAGGATCCATTAAAAATGGAAAAATTGG